CATAATTCTTCCGAATTTCGAATAGTACTCAAAATCCTATGTTTTCGATTATCTAATAAATCATTTAATGAAAGTAGATTATCTTACCATTAATTTCACAACTTCCATGATCTCTTCCCGAACCAAACATGAATCTTTCGATTCATTTGGCTCTCACGCTCAATTTTTTATTTTATGGACATTCCCGTATCTTTTTTTAATATAATGAGCCTATCCTCTCTATTTCTGTTTGTATTCAAACATATCAAAACCGATACAAGAACAGAATATTAGGAGGACTCTTCCGACCAGACAAAAAATCTATAATTGTCAGCAAAGTTGTTTCTTTATTTGTTCTTTATTTCATTGAAAATAGATATTTCTATATTATAGAAATATAGAAAATTTCAATTTTATTTTGATTTCCTTTTTTATTCAAATCCAAAAATTCCCCCTTTTTATACATAACATAGGTTGCCGATTCGGCATTGGATAATATAATAAAGGGCAAGGCGCCCTTTATTTATTCTAGTAAATGGTTCAAATCATTTTATCGATATGAGTGTTCTATATCGAAAAAATTATCAACTATTCTTTTTTAAACCATTTCGTTATTAACGTAGTGGTAGAAAGAGTACCATGTTGTGCCCGGACTTCAAACAGTTTAGCTTTAACCATGTTAATGGTCTCACATTATTGGTTGGTTGATAGAGAATCAAAGTTAACTTACCAATGAATAACGAAATGCTATGGTTCTTACATATGATTTATGAATTTACTCAGAAGGAATTCGTCGAGATTATGCACTTTTTTCCTATTTATCCTATAAAAATATAGAATAACATAAATAAAGTGCAGTCGGTTAGATCCAACCTATTCGTGAAATATACAACTCGCACACACTCCCTTTCCAAAAAAAATCAATACACCAAGCACTACACTTAGATTTATTGGATTTGTTGCTAAAATATCGGTATTAAACCCGAAACTCCCGGCGGATGGCCAGTGGCCTAAGGAAACGAAAGAATCGGTTACATTGTTCATATGCTCTCCTCTTATAGATAGGACTAAGAAAGAACAGAGTTCTTTTTGTATCACTTGACTCGCCCTTTTTTTTATCGATTTCTTTTTCTTAATTTCCCGTTTTTTTTTAATGTTAATGGGAGTAGATTAAATCTATTTATTGAATTTGAGATTGAGAATTACAAAATTTCTTATTCTTTTTGAAGTATCCGATAAGATACTTATTAAGTTAGGTCCTGGGTCTCGTATCAATTGAAAAATATCTCCTTTGTTCAAACACTTCCTAAAAGAAAAATAAAAATTCCATCGTACTAAACTAAGGGCGGGAAGGAAGAAAACGAGTGAATCCACAAATTCCTCATCCTCAAATCACTCCTTCCCGGGGTATTGTAGCAACAAATACATAATTGTAGGAATAAAGTATTGATATAATTCACAGAAGCAAATGGCAACGAGTTAATAAAATAAGAAAAAAGTAGGTAACGTACTTTTTTACATTTTCATTCTAGGATTAAATTAAACAAAAGGATTCGCAAATAAAAGCGCTAATGCCACGACCAGTCCATAAATTGTTAAAGCTTCCATAAAAGCTAGACTAAGTAATAAAGTACCTCGTATTTTTCCTTCTGCTTCTGGTTGTCTCGCAATACCTTCTACGGCTTGGCCTGCAGCAGTACCTTGACCAACTCCAGGTCCAATAGAAGCAAGCCCTACGGCCAATCCAGCAGCAATAACGGAAGCGGCAGAAATCAGTGGATTCATGATGATAGGTTCCTCGCACCAAAAAAAAATGGTTAATGATACAATCAACCAATGAATTATTACTTATTTGATCACAAAAATCTATTGAGTCGAAGTAACTAAAACTTCGAATAAAATAAAAAAAATAATGAAATTAATATAGAAATATAGATAGAGATAACCCCTATATAACTAGTATATATCTAATGTCACATATACATTTGTTTCTTTCATAACGTAAACCGCCTGCATTTTCTTTTTATATTGAATCGGATTCTAGAAGAATTCTTCGAAAAATATACAGGGACTGTGACTGGCCTTATAAACATTCCATATATCTAGTGGTGACCCCCACTAACTCATCCGCCATTTCGTAATATCGTCTATCTTTCCTCCTACAACTCTAGTCGTAATATATATATGTATTTATATCTATTATGTTCCTCAACTAAGAACCAATCTTGAACTATGCATTGCCTCAATTGGGATAAGCTTAAAAATAAAGAATATTTCGAAAACTAATCAATGATGACCCTCCATGGATTCCCCTATATAAGCCGCGGCTAAAGTTGCAAAAATAAGAGCTTGAATACCGCTTGTAAATAATCCAAGAAACATGACAGGTATAGGAACTACTAAAGGTACTAAAGAAACAAGAACAACAACTACTAATTCATCAGCTAATATATTCCCGAAAAGTCGAAAACTAAGAGATAAAGGTTTTGTGAAATCTTCTAGGATGTTAATTGGTAAAAGTATTGGAGTTGGTTGAATGTATTTTCCGAAATAACCCAATCCTTTTTTGGTAAGACCCGCATAAAAATATGCTACTGACGTGAGTAAAGCTAAAGCAACAGTAGTATTTATATCATTTGTGGGGGCGGCTAGCTCCCCATGAGGTAACTGTATTATTTTCCAAGGTAAAAGGGCACCTGACCAATTCGAAACAAAAATAAATAGGAACATAGTTCCAATAAAGGGAACCCAAGGGCCATATTCTTCTCCAATCTGAGTTTTGCTCAAGTCTCGAATAAATTCAAGGACATATTCGAAGAAATTCTGACCGTCGGTCGGAATGGTTTGTGGATTCCGAACGGATATGATGACTGAACCTAATAAGATAGCAATTACGACCCAAGAAGTGATAAGTACTTGGGCATGAATTTGTAAACCTCCTATTTGCCAATATAAATGTTGGCCTACTTCTACACCTGATATATCGTATAACCCTTTGAGTGTTTTAATGGAACATGGTATAACATTCATATTGTCCTCTGACAGAAATCGAACTGAAAAAAAGAATTATTTTGATTCAACCATCTCTTTCTCGACTCATCTACTTTCATCATTAATCATATAGTTAGGATACCAAGAAATCACATAACATAATATCAATATCCCATTTTATCTCTTTTAAAAAATAAAAGACAAGAATAGTAACCGATACAATAAATCAAAATAATTAACTAATCTTATTATTATTATTCTTAATCATAACATAATCAACGACTTCTTATATAGCTAGAACGGCCCTCACAAATTGCGGATACCAATTTGTTAAGAATCAATCGGATTGAAGCTATAGCGTCATCGTTGGCTGGAATCGAAATATCTGCGAGATCTGGGTCACAATTTGTATCGATTAAACAAATCGTCGGAATTCCCAAAATGACACATTCTCGAAGAGCTGTATATTCTTCTCGCTGATCAACGATTATTACAATATCGGGCAATTCAGTCATATATTTGATCCCGCCCAGATATGTTTGCAAAGTAGATAATTTTCTCTTCAACATTGCTGCATCTCTTTTAGAGAGACGGTTGAGTTTCCCCATCTTTTGTTCTGCTCTTAAGTCTCTGAACTTATGAAGTCTCGTTTCCGTAGTGGACCAATTCGTTAACATACCGCCGAGCCATTTTCTATTAACATAATGACATCGAGCCCTTATTGCAGCTGATGCTACTAAATCCGCTGCTTTATTTTTGGTACCAACAATTAAGAAGTTTTTTCCTCGACTTGCTGCATCAAAAACTAAATCGCAGGCTTCCGATAAAAAACGAGCAGTTCTAGTGAGATTTATAATATGAATACCTTTACGCTTTGCAGAGATGTAAGGGGCCATTCTAGGATTCCATTTCTTAGTACCATGACCAAAATGAACTCCTGCTTCCATCATCTCTTCCAAATGGATGTTCCAATATCTTCTTGTCATCTTTCCCACGCTTTCTTTTTTTTTTTTTTTAACAAATAAATAATTGTTCCTACGGAACCTTCTGCCGGGATTGACCGTTGATACACAGCCCAAACCTTTCATTTTTTTTTATTACTTAACTTAATTTCTTCATTTTTTTTAGTACCCAATCAATAACTAGTAAAGTAAAAAGAAAAATATCTCCTTAAGAATTATGAATTCGCTTAAATGATTTTTCTGGTGTGTCATAGAAATTGCTTGGGGCGCAAGAACAAAAAAATTCTCTATGGTGTAACAAAATATCTCTCATTTCCAACTCGAATAGATTTTTCTTTTTGATTTCAAAATGAATGTCTTGCCTTGAACGGTGCACTAATTTTTTGAATCCAGTACCGACAGGGATAATCCCCCCCAAAACAACATTTTCTTTCAGACCCTTCAACCAATCAATACGACCCCGTAGAGCAGCTTTTGCCAAAACTCTAGCAGTTTCTTGAAAACTTGCTTCGGATATGAAACTTTGAGTATTCAGAGATGCCCTCGTTATTCCCAATAAAATTGCACGATAACAGATTGCTTCGTCTAAAGCACGCCCTGCTCGTTCCGCTCGCAACAATCCGATTAGTTCTCCAGGTAAAAAAACATTAGACATTCCATCTTCTGAAACCAACACTTTTGATGTTACTTGTCGTACAATAATCTCTATATGTCTATTATGGATCTGTACCCCCTGGGATCGATAAACCTTTTGGATCTTATTAACCAAAGAGATACGACTTTGGGCTATGGTTAACTCAGCTCCAATTAAGAATCCCCAAGGAATTCCAAGAACTCTTGGTATACGCTCGTTCCAACCTTCAACTCTCCTTTCAAGGTTCATCGATATTGAACCAATCGAGCGCACTTCTAAGATTTGTTCCACTTTTGGAAGACCTTGCGTTATGTCACCAGATCGGGATTTTTCATATATAAATGTAACTAATGTATCTCCTTCAGAAAGGGTTTCTCCATAATGTCCATGAACAGTCGCTCCTGGAGTGGCCAAATAAGGCTTAGCTGATCTTATAATTAAAGAGTCAACATGAACAATTAAAATTTGACCAGATTTTTTTATGTGTGGTCCATATTTAAATAGACATATATTTTCACAAATAAATTGTCCAATGCTAATTATTGTGGATGTCTCTTCACAATAATTGTAATGTAGAAAGCACCAATTCAAATGGGATGGATTCAAAATGATGTTATTGCATGGACTGGGATTATAAATCCTCCTATTTTCATCTATTAAACAGTATTTAAGTACTTCAAGTACTTGGAAAGTCTGTTTAAAATTGTCAAGTAGCCAATATTTGTTTAACAAGATCTGATTATGAGTTATTAAATGATAAGATGAATAAAAGTTCACTATTTTAGGTACTATTGTACCTAAGGGGCCCAACAAACCCCTAATTGGAGTTATGGGATTCGATTCTTTTGCCACATTGTTATATTTCGAACCGTTGAATGGACCAACTCGAAAACAATTGAATGATGACAAAATTATCAAAGATTGGCCTTCCTTATTTCGATTCAACAACGTACCAATAGTTCCTTGATGCTGGGTAACTAATGGAATCTTCACTTTGTAATAAAAAGGATTGATATTGGTACGATCTAATCCATTATCAGGAATCAATCCCGAACCTGCCGTATCATACCTTTTTCCGGTATAGGAAATAGTAGACTTGACTAATTCAATTCTTATGAAATCACGAATCAGATCATTTGCCCTTACTTCAACAAAGGAAGCATGAACCTCTTCCATAGAACCGTTTTTTTCTTGGTCCCAATTCAATACTAAGCAAGTCCGAACTAATTGAATACTTGTGTGATAAATTCCTCGAATTGACTTTCCATTTCCATAAAGGATATAATTGACAACTCTAAGCTGGACATTTTCTTTTTCCTGCAAGAGATCTTGAGGGAAAAGTTTTGCTAAATTTATCCCATCAGCTATTTCATATGTGACTACGGGTCGAACCAAAACAAAATACTTTTTTTTGATAGGTGTGATCCGTTGGACATAGATCCAATTTTTCGATTTTGTTTTTGATTCCTTATAATTTTTTTTTTCTGTTCCTGGTGGTATCAAAATGCCACTGTGTCTGGATATCTTATCTGTCTCTCCGGGAAAATGAATATCTCCAGAAAAGATTTTTAGTTCAATACTTTTTTTTTTTCTCTCCACTCGGACTAATCCACCTACTCGGCTTCTTGTATTTGTATTTAAAGCGAGTTGTGTATCTACTCCAATGATACTATTGTTCCGGACCATTATAGACGAAGATCCGGGTAAGATATGCACCTCTTCGGGAATAAAAAAAAACCGATCCACTTTCATTTGGTATTTCGGACTAAATTCTTTTGCTCCTCGATACTCAATCAAATCTTCTTTTTTTACTATTGAATCCACCTCCGCGGTCCCATATTTAGTAATTCCCGAACTCTTTTTTCTGTATCGTGGATCATCAAAATAAGCAAGAATACTATTTCTACGTAAAATACCATTTATGGGTATTTCAATCGAAATACCAAAAGAGGATATTAATTCTTTCTCTCGTTCTTGATCGTATTGTAATGGGATGAGAAATCTATTTCTTCGTCTTTTCGCCAAGAAATCAGAATTCTCTTGGAGAATCGAAGGGTATATGAAATTCCAATGACCATTGGATATAATTCGATCAAGTCTTGAATAATCAAGAATTTCCCTATCTTTTTTACGAGTACCAGAAGGATCCAACAATTTATGTCTTACTCGATCCTTAGTGATTGAGAGGTCAGAGCTATATATTTCGTCGACAGAAAAAGAATGAACATTCATTTGATCTTGATCCTTGTGAAGCGAAAAAGACACTATACTGGATCTGCACGGACCCCCCGCTAATATCCATAAATGACTTGTTTTTGGTAATAGATGAACATTACTATATGTATATTCAGGTGCGTGGTAGACATCAGTACTCCAGTGCATTTCTCCCTCTGATTCAGAATAAATATGTTTTCGAACCCTCTCTTTAAAATGAAAAGTAGACGTTCCGGCACGAATCTCGGCAATCACTTGTTCAGATTCTACATATTGATCATTTTGAACTAAAATCAAACTTTTTGGTGGAATATTCACACTATGTATAATATCTCGACTCTCAATAGTTACATGCAAGTCTATAGAACATAGAAAAGCAGGATGCCCATGACGGGTACGTGTGGGATGAACCAAATACTCATTGAACTTTATTTTTCCATTAGAAGGAGCTCTTACATGTTCGGCAGTACCGCCTGTGAATACTCCACCCGTATGAAAAGTTCTTAATGTTAGTTGAGTCCCCGGTTCCCCAATTGATTGACCCGCAATAATACCTATGGCTTCCCCCAACTCGACCAGGTCACCGTGAGTGGGGCTTCTGCCATAACATAATTGACAGATCCAAGATGTATTCCTGCAAGTAAAAGGGGTTCGAATATATATTGGTTGTGCTCGAAAGGTTATGAATCGATTGGCAAGTCCAATCCCAATATCTTGATT